GACGATTTCACTATATTTCTTACCGGGAACAGGGCCTATCACAAGAATATTTTTTTTATCGGGACGATAACTCTGAAAAGAAAGATTTCCTATCTTTTCTTTCAACTCAGGAGAAATACGGTCGGGCGGCGCTAATTCGAATCCCTCGGGCAAAATAAGAACAGCACCCACATTTAACCCTCCCTTTTTCCCATTACCAAGAACTTGTTTCAGTTGCATATCATAAGGAATTCGAAGAACTGCTTCAAATACAGTATCGGGAAGCACAGTTTGGGGAACTTCAATATCCACGGGCTTATTAGCTAAATGGCAATTGGCACATACAATTCGTCCGGTTGCTTCTCGTGGGTTTTCATAACCCTGCTGCGCAAAAATGGGATATGCATTTGAAATAGATGTCCGAGTTATTACGTATATCATGATCGATACAGAAATCGATCGAATCATCTGTTCCTTTACCCAAGAAAAAGTATTTCTATTTTCCATATCCAATCGCAGATCCCAGAATTTCTACAATAAATTAGATAGGTAGCTAAGCTAATCTAGTTCCCTATACACGAGTCTGTTGTCATTCTACTGCAACAGTTGTACTGGAATGATGAATACCTTGAGCAGGTAGAAATAGAAAGAATTTTGCTAAAATGGAAAAGGGCTTTCTTTCTAAAGGAAGAAAGATGCTAATTTGATTAATATCAGGAAATCGAATGAGTTTATGCTTCACTAATTGAATGATAAATGACTACAAGCGAAGGAGATAGACGGTTTAAAGAAAAAAAGATCCAAAATTTAAAACATGTATCTAGAATCACTGGAAAACTACAAACAAAAATAGTGAAAATTAGCTCATTAGGAGCCCATCCAAGATCGTTGTAGACCCAACAAATTAGTAGTTCCCAACCGCGGGTGGAGTGAAATCCAACAAAAAAATCAGTAACTAAAAGAATCAAAAAAGCTTTTATTGAGTCATTTAAGTTATAGAAGAATTCCTGAACCCAAGAATTCAAAATGACAAGTTCCTCTTTACCCAGAAAAAAAGAACCACTTAGAATAGCCAAACAGATTATATTTGTCGAGAAATGCAAAATGATATGGAGATGATCCTCATTATCTATTTTGACCAATTGTATTATTTCCTTGTGTATTCCTATAGGAGGTTTTTGTACATGTGTCTTCGGTTTCTCTTTTATCATTTCGTCCAAGAGAAAAAGTTCTTCTAATTCTATGAATCTTTCTAGAACCTTTTTCTCTTGAATATCAGTTAAGAGAGTTTCAGATTGCCTGGTATTCCACCAATTCTTAATCCAAAGTTCCAGACATTTGTTAAAAGAGAAAGAGACTCCCCAGGGCAAAAGTACGATAAATACAAGATATAGGAAAGAAGGCAATGCTTTCTTTTTTTTCATTTTTGATCTGTAAATTGAGTTGTTAATGAATCTGCTTCATTCGCTGACTCTATTTTATTCGCTGACTCTATATGATATTTCTTTTTATTGGAAGCAAAAATTCTATAACAAGGTTTGAGACCTTGTATCTATTCCTCTTTTTTGTATACTAGTGGAATTTCATTGCATTGGGTTCTTTCTTAGATCTAGATGGAGTGGAATAGAGAAATAGAATAAAAAAAAAAGCCCTTTCGGATGAAAATGGAAGAATATTATGCCATATATCTCACTTGGACAAAACAAATTAGAAGCAATTTTCTCTTATCCTCGTTTGTTCCTTTCTTTAGATAAATACTCAAAAATCTCCTTACAATAACGAATCCAATTCATTCAATTCATTTCAAAAAAATTAAATCGGTATTCAAAATACTTCAATTGGTACGCGCAAGAAATAGGCCAATTCGGCAGCTTTTTGTTCAATTTCTCGTGGAGTAAAAAACTTCTCATCAGTACGAGTCAAGGGAATGACCCCCTGGCCCCGGATTTCCATATAAAGGATACGACGAGGATAAAGACCCTCTTTAACCTGAATTCTAATTGATTGGATATCCCGCATAAGGAATCGAAGGAAGACGCGACGTTTTATTCCAGGGAATCCCCAACGAAAAATGCACACTATTCCCTCTTTTCTATCAAATCGGTCATAACCACTGCCTACATTCCACAAAATAGTGCACCACAAGTAGGAGCTAATGAATAGGCCCGCGATTCCGTAGAAAGACATCACGACCCCCTGTGGAAAAAAAAGAATTTGTTGAGATGGAAGTACAGATATCATATTCTTACCAAGATAACTGGAAGCCCCAACCGATAAAAATCCTAGTGAACCTAGAAAAAGAATACAGGCCCAGAAAAAATTACCTCTTTTTCGAGAACCTTTTAGAAGTTCTATCCATATGTGTTCTGATCGCCAATTCATATTAGATATACTAAATCCAGCAGCGGTCGATTGAAATTGAGAGAATAAGCTAAATGATTTTGACTTTACTTTTTTTGATTCTGAAATCGCCTTCAGTAACTAGTACTCCTGTGAAATAATTGGTTAGATACATTGACTTTCTATTCAAAAAATATCTGTTGATCTACTTAAAATAAAACTCGCTATACCCGGCTCCGCATATGCATGCATTTATGCTCGTAGCCTATATCCGCATCCATAGCCGTTTTTCATTTGTGTGTAGAAAGAGCCACATACCCTACCATATTATATTACTTACACTAAAAAATATCTGTATTATGATCCTGCGTGGAAATACATTGAGAAAATTCGGCCCCATCGGTTCTAGACAATCTTATTTTTCTGCACATAAAGAAATAAAGAAGCCATTGCAATTGCCGGAAATACTAAGCCTACTAAAGGCACGAAAATAGAAGGTAAGTTAAAATCCGTCATAGAATAGGTGTCTCAATTCAAATTTACTATTTCTATCTATTCGAAAAATATCTTAGGATTCTTATAATATAATTAAGTATATCTATTATAAGGAATATTGACTATTGTATTTTTTAGTTTGCAAAATAAAGATTTTTTATAGAATACTATAGAATACTTTAGTATTCTATAAAAAAAAATGAATGGAATGGATAATAAGAAAATTGCAAAAAAGGAGATTAAAAAGATTTGATTTTTCTTTTCCCGTCCTCATGGCCTTTCTATCCTTCTAATCGAACTTGAAATTGGATTCAAAAGAAAGCGATTGTGAAAATGAAATATCTCTTTCAGAATACCCTTTTAAAAAGGTCTCAGTACGACTTTTAGTCGAATGCGCCCATTTCGAATCCTAAATTAGTTTCGTCTACCTACTTCCACATGCAATACTTCTTCAACCACTCTCGGACCCCCACAAACGCAAGATGCGCGTCAGGTTTTGAAATAAGGATATCCCCCAACCCCAGTATACCGAAACTCGCTCTTATCCTATCCCACCGGTTGTAAGGATTCATACATAGGGCTTTTTAGTTGATTGATAGTGCCGTAAAGTTGAAGCTTTTTTAGACTTTTTTATTAAGCTGTAATTTCCTTCCTGCATACGTGCTCCTCTATCCTCTAGAAGCTCATACAATAATGCGCGGTAAAGGCGGAAAAATAGCATACTCAATCAAAATCAAAGGGCAAATTCTCTTACCTACTACAGATCTCATACTACCCCCTTAGACTTTTTAAGGCGATATACCACCCAAAGGGTATGAAAATGCCGGGTGGAGTTAGCTTTTCGACGAAAACCCGTCCCGTGCAGCGAAGTCCTGTTAGTAAGACCCCGCGCAAGACACAAGAATGGATTATAGAAGAATATTATTCCGAATACTCCTCCGGACGCGTATAGTAGCATTGCGATTCCTAATCTTTTTTCATTGATTCTTTCCCAATAAATAAAGACTTTTTCTGTAAATACTGCGTATTTGATTCCATTATCATATGATAATACTATATTTGTATTTATTTATTGTATTATACCTTTATATATTCTAAATATATAGAATAGAGGAATCTCGATTTGTCAAGTCTCATGATCGTATCAAGATCTATTTTTATTCGGCTCAATCTTAAAAAAAAGATTGAGCCGAGTTTAATTGCAATCAATTAGAAGAATAAAGAAGAATTACTGCATTTCGTAACTGCTTTTTTCTCTTTCTATTTCGCTTCTTTTTTATTTAGACCTTCTTTATATCTAGTTTTATCTACTTATCTATAGTATCTACCGGCTCGAACTCAAATTTGATCGCCTTCCATATTTCACAAGCTGCGGCTAGTTCAGGACTCCATTTGCAAGCTGCTCGGATAATTTCATTACCTTCACGAGCAAGATCGCGCCCTTCGTTACGAGCTTGTACACAAGCTTCTAAAGCCACCCGATTAGCTACTGCACCAGGTGCATTTCCCCAAGGATGTCCTAAAGTTCCTCCACCAAATTGTAATACGGAATCATCTCCAAAGATTTCGGTCAGAGCTGGCATATGCCAAACATGAATACCCCCTGAAGCCACCGGTATAACACCTGGCATAGATACCCAGTCCTGAGTGAAAAAGATACCGCGAGCACGATCTTTTTCAATAAAATCATCGCGCAATAAATCAACAAAACCTAAAGTCATTTCGCGTTCCCCTTCTAACTTACCTACTACTGTACCGGCGTGGACATGATCTCCCCCAGACATACGCAATGCTTTAGCTAATACACGAAAATGCATACCATGATTTTTCTGTCTATCAATAACTGCATGCATTGCCCGGTGAATGTGAAGAAGTAGGCCATTGTCGCGGCAATAATGAGCCAAAGTAGTATTTGCGGTGAATCCCCCAGTTAAGTAGTCATGCATTACAATAGGAACCCCTAATTCCCTCGCAAATATAGCTCTCTTCATCATTTCTTCGCATGTACCTGCAGTCGCATTCAAGTAATGCCCCTTGATTTCACCGGTTTCGGCCTGTGATTTATAAATTGCTTCGGCACAAAAGACAAAACGGTCCCTCCAGCGCATAAATGGTTGTGAGTTTACGTTTTCATCATCTTTGGTAAAATCAAGTCCACCGCGTAGACACTCATAACACGCTCTACCGTAATTTTTTGCGGATAATCCCAATTTTGGTTTAATAGTACATCCCAAAAAAGGACGGCCGTACTTGTTCAACTTATCCCTTTCAACTTGGATACCATGAGGCGGACCTTGGAAAGTTTTTGAATAAGTAGGGGGAATTCGCAGATCCTCCAGACGTAGAGCGCGTAGGGCTTTGAAACCAAATACGTTACCCACAATGGAAGTAAACATGTTAGTAACAGAACCCTCTTCAAATAGGTCTAATGGATAAGCTACATAAGCGATAAATTGATTTTCCTCCCCAACAACGGGCTCGATGTGATAGCATCGCCCTTTGTAACGATCAAGACTGGTAAGTCCATCAGTCCAAACAGTTGTCCATGTACCAGTAGAAGATTCGGCAGCTACTGCAGCCCCTGCTTCTTCGGGCGGAACCCCGGGCTGAGGAGTTACTCGGAATGCTGCCAAGATATCAGTATCCTTGGTTTCATACTCCGGGGTGTAATAAGTCAATTTATAATCCTTAACACCAGCTTTAAATCCAACACTTGCTTTAGTTTCTGTTTGTGGTGACATAAGTCCCTCCCTACAACTCATGAATTAAGAATTCTCACAACGACAGGGTCTACTCGATATGGATTAGGCGTAAATGAAACCTTTGCAAAAATCTTTTAAAACAAAAAGGGTATTCAATTAATATCAACTCATTAAAGAAAATGGAGGGCATGCTTAAGTTAATGAATATGTTTCATTCATATATAATGCGTACACCCTGTGTATGTTCTATCCTATAGGAATTCTACTATAGGAATTCGATAGGAATTGAGTTGTTGTTATGGTAAGTTAACATGGTTCGTTATTAAACCATGGATTTGATTCACCAAATCCATCATTATTGTATACTCTTTGATAGATATAGCGCAACCCAAATCAATCCCTAATCCTTATTTTACAAGTTCTTAATAGGCCCCTTTCTTATTTTGAATGTAAATACCTAAATACTAAGAAAATTATCTGTTGACAGCAATCTATGCTTCACAGTAGTATATATTTTGTATATCGAAGTCCTAGATAGGAAAGTAGAGTAGGGACAGATCCTCCACAAAAGGCGAAATGTATATGAAAAAAAAGATTGATTGAACTTTCCAACGGACTCATTCCATGAGTAAACGATTGAATGGGATTCGCTTGGGCAACGAAATCAAGTCCTCGTCCCCCTTTCTCTCTTATTGAATTAACTAATTCATTTCCTTTTGACTTTTGGATTTTTGGCTATTTTTTTGGATTTGATTTGGCATTATTCAACAAGAAAAAATTCGACAAATTCCTTTTTTTTTTGAAAATTATGTGATAATTATGAGAACCAATCCTACTACTTCTCGTCCCGGGGTTTCCACAATTGAAGAAAAAAGCATAGGGCGTATCGATCAAATTATTGGACCCGTGCTGGATATCACTTTTCCCCCGGGCAAGTTACCTTATATTTATAACGCTTTGGTAGTCAAGAGTAGAGACACTGCCGGTAAGCAAATTAATGTGACTTGTGAGGTACAACAATTATTAGGAAATAATCGAGTTAGAGCTGTAGCTATGAGTGCTACAGACGGGTTGATGAGAGGATTGGAAGTGATTGACACGGGAGCTCCTCTCAGTGTTCCAGTCGGTGGAGCTACTCTCGGACGAATTTTCAACGTTCTTGGGGAACCTATTGACAATTTGGGTCCTGTAGATATTAATGCAACATTCCCTATTCATAGATCTGCGCCTGCCTTTATCGAGCTAGATACGAAATTATCCATCTTTGAAACAGGTATTAAGGTGGTCGATCTTTTAGCTCCTTATCGACGTGGAGGAAAAATAGGACTATTTGGGGGGGCTGGAGTAGGTAAAACAGTACTCATCATGGAATTAATCAACAACATTGCTAAAGCTCATGGAGGCGTATCCGTATTTGGCGGAGTAGGGGAACGGACTCGTGAAGGAAATGATCTTTATATGGAAATGAAGGAATCCGGAGTAATTAATGAAAAAAATTTGGAGGAATCAAAGGTAGCTCTAGTCTATGGTCAAATGAATGAACCGCCGGGAGCTCGTATGAGAGTTGGTTTAACTGCCCTAACTATGGCAGAATATTTCCGAGATGTTAATAAGCAAGACGTGCTTCTATTCATCGATAATATCTTTCGTTTTGTTCAAGCAGGATCGGAGGTATCCGCCTTATTAGGGAGAATGCCCTCCGCAGTGGGTTATCAACCTACTCTTAGTACAGAAATGGGTTCTTTGCAAGAAAGAATTGCTTCTACAAAAAAGGGATCCATAACTTCGATCCAAGCAGTTTATGTACCTGCGGACGATTTGACCGACCCTGCTCCTGCCACAACATTTGCACATTTGGATGCTACTACCGTACTTTCCAGAGGATTAGCTTCCAAGGGTATTTATCCAGCAGTAGATCCTTTAGATTCAACCTCAACTATGTTACAGCCTCGGATCGTTGGCAACGAACATTATGAAACTGCGCAAAGAGTTAAGGAAACTTTACAACGTTACAAAGAACTTCAGGACATTATCGCAATTCTTGGGTTGGATGAATTATCAGAGGAGGATCGTTTAACTGTAGCAAGAGCACGAAAAATTGAACGTTTCTTATCACAACCGTTCTTTGTGGCAGAAGTTTTTACCGGTTCTGCAGGAAAGTATGTTGGTCTTGCAGAAACAATTAGGGGATTTCAACTAATCCTTTCCGGAGAATTAGACGGCCTACCCGAACAAGCTTTTTATTTGGTGGGTAACATCGATGAAGCTAGCACGAAAGCTATAAACTTAGAAGAGGAGAACAAATTGAAGAAATGAAATTAAATCTTTATGTACTAACTCCTAAGCGAATTATTTGGGATTGTGAAGTGAAAGAAATCATTTTATCTACTAATAGTGGCCAAATTGGCGTATTACCAAACCACGCCCCCATTAACACAGCTGTAGATATGGGTCCTTTGAGAATACGCCTCCTCAACGACCAATGGTTAACGGCGGTTCTGTGGAGCGGTTTTGCGAGAATAGTTAATAATGAGATCATCATTTTAGGAAATGATGCGGAACTGGGTAGTGACATTGATCCGGAAGAAGCTCAACAGGCACTTGAAATAGCCGAAGCTAACTTGAGTAGAGCTGAGGGTACGAAAGAGTTGGTTGAAGCGAAGCTAGCTCTCAGACGAGCTAGGATACGAGTCGAGGCTATCAATTGGATTCCCCCATCCAATTGAATACAATCCAATGGTTTAGTTGATAAAAAGAAAAAGGGAAGAGGGGTAGAAAAAGTTATTAGATAGCGAAGCGAAGTAAGTCCAATGCTATCTAGTAATTTTTCTACCTACCTACCTACTATTGGATTTGAACCAATGACTCCCGCCGTATGAAAGCAATACTCTAACCACTGAGTTAAGTAGGCAATTTATCACCACAAAGGAAGACCCATTACTTCGATCGATTATAGATCGAATCCTTTTTATAAGCAATACTGCTCCGTTATTGGTATGTTATATAGTAAACAGATCAAAGGGATATCCTCTGGCATTAGAGAATATTCATCTTGACAAGAAATTATCTATATGTTAAGATATCTCTGACAAGGGCTATAGCTCAGTTCGGTAGAGCAACTCGCTTACACGTGCGCCAATGCTTTTCAAGGGAGCTTATTATGCAATGAACATAATTGATCTTATTGCAAAATCAATGTCTTACTTCATGGATTCGAGAGAATAGGAGAACAGTAGCCTGACAAACAGTCGGTTCAGTCCGATTCAGGTGCCAATTCAGGTGCCTAATCAAATAGAACCCTTATTGATTTGCTAGTTGATAAGGTAAATATCCAGCCCACTAAATGCTAGGCGTAATGAGGATAAGGGCCTCCAAAAAACTTCTTTTCGTTCTATGAACTTTAAGGTGTATGAAGTCTCATAGTCAACTCTTGCAGCGGAACGATAGAGACTCCATTTCACTTAGGTTGATTTAATTTAGGCCGGAGGCAGACCTAAGTCAAGGTAATCCTCCTTTGAAACACTTTGGTATTGCTCCTAGATAGATCATAATACAAATAATCAATCAGAGCACAGGGAGCCATCTCATTATCTTTCCGTAAAGAAAAACTATGGTGGACTAACTGATCTTTACATCAGTTGATGAAAGAGCCCAATGCAAAAAAATGCATGTTGGGTCTTTGAAACAGTTCGAATCATTTCGATAATAATCTGTTTGATCTGTTTTACCGAGAAGGTCTACGGTTCGAATCCGTATAGCCCTAATATGTCCTTTTTTTAGATTTTAGGATAGAGATCCTATGTTTCCTTTAGTATAGTTTTCATTTCCTCATTAGTACTTGTTTATAGACTGGACGGTCGCTTGCGCCATAGAATAGAGATAAAAGCATTACCACAGGCTCATTCATCGAAAATCTTAGAGACAGGAAAAGAAAAACAAATTTCTATCAAATCAATAGAAGGAAGGATCCCTTACCTGATTTGAATTCCATCCTCCTTCAAATAGGATATGCTCTAAGTCCCTAGACTTCCCTATAATAACTGCAATGATTTTCTCCATCTTGCGAATTCCTACTTTGTTTGAAGTATATTACTTTGCTTATATATACATTATCTAAATCGATCTACTTTCTATAAAATAGAAAAATTGAAATAAAATCCAAAAATAAAGAAAGAGTAAATAAGAAAACAGAATATTCTGTCTCATAGTTCTGAAATAGAGTTCTTTATTTTTATAGTATTACTCCTCATTAGGCTGCATACATTAGTCATCCTATCTTAATTAGGTTCTAATTATAAATAGAATGGAAATCAAAAAGAAAGGGAGTCGGGATTCCATTGGATGAATCTTTAAAGAAGACAGGGCACAGAGGAAACAAAGGCTAAACTAAGTGCTTTGATTTGAGCAAAACGGATTCTTGTTTCACCGAGGAAAAGAGAGAAGTTCTGGATAAATTGACAACGCTGACTTGAATTGACTAATTC